AACGCTTGTACATAGGAAATGAGATTCAATCTTTTACTGCAAATTTATAAGCCGTTTCTTTCACTCATATAACTATTTGGTTTCCTTCATTAACCCCCGAATAATAAATAAAAAACGAAAATATATATTCAACTCATGGCACTTCCTTCCTAGAAAGAAAAGAAGTAGGGGGAAATTTATGTCTTAACGAATCACACGTAGAGATATTGATAACACACATAGAGTTAATGGTATTTCATAACTAATTGATTGAGCAGCAGCTCGTAGACCACCTAAAAAAGAATATTTATTATTTGAGCCATATCCTGACATAAGAAGGCCGACAGGAGCAATACTTGAAATAGCAATCCATAAAAAAACACCGATACTGAGATCGGCTAGAACAAGGTGATAACCAAAAGGAATTACTAAATAACTTAATAAAATTGATATGACTGCTATAGATGGTCCAATACTGAATAAACGAGTATCTCCTCTAGATGGAAGAAGATTCTCTTTGAAAAGTAATTTGGTACCATCTGCTAGAGCTTGAAGAATTCCCAAAGGTCCTGCGTATTCAGGGCCAATACGTTGTTGTATACCCGCAGAGATTTCTCTTTCTAACCAAACAATTACTAGTACACCTATTATGATTCCTAATATAGGAGTAAAAACAGGGATAAGCATCCATATGATCCCATAGACCTCTTTTAAGGATTCCAATCTAGAAAAAGAATTGATAGCTTGTACTTCTGTTGGATCAATTATCATTTTAACGATCAACTTCTCCCATAATGATATCTATACTACCTAGTATCGTCATAATATCAGCCAATTTCATTCTTTTAACTAACTGAGGAAGAATTTGCAAATTAATAAACCCCGGTGGGCGAATTTTATATCGCCAAGGAAAAACACCCTTATCTCCTATCAGAAAAATTCCCAATTCTCCCTTTGGTGCTTCGACTCTCGCATAAAGTTCTTGCTTCGACAATTCAAAAGTCGGAGAGGGTTTTTTACTAATGAATCGATAGTCAAACTCATTCCATACATTATCTTTTACTCTATCAAAGCGACGGATTTCTAAATTTTCATAGGGCCCTCCCGGAATTCCTTCTAGAGCCTGTTGAATAATTTTTATGGATTCTGTCATTTCACTGATTCGTACTAAATAACGAGCTAATGAATCCCCCTCTTTTTGCCATTGGACTTCCCAATCAAATTCGTCGTAACACTCATAATGATCAACTTTACGAAGATCCCATTGTATTCCGGAAGCTCGTAACATTGGTCCCGACAAACCCCAATTTATTGCTTCCTCTCCACCAATAATGCCTACTCCTTCAACTCGTTCTAAAAAAATGGGATTCCGTGTAATAAGCTTTTGATATTCAGCAATTCCTGTTAAAAAATAATCGCAAAAATCCAAACATTTATCTATCCAGCCATGAGGTAAATCAGCAGTGACTCCTCCAATACGAAAAAAATTGTGCATCATTCGCATACCGGTGGCAGCTTCGAATAGGTCATATATCAATTCTCTTTCTCGAAAAATATAGAAGAAAGGAGTCTGTGCCCCAATATCTGCCATAAAAGGGCCGAGCCATAACAAATGTGAAGCTATCCGACTTAACTCCAACATAATGACTCTGATATAACTGGCCCTTTTAGGCACTTGAATATTGCCTAATTGCTCTGGCGCATTTACAGTTATTGCTTCTGTGAACATAGTAGCTAAATAATCCCAACGCGTTACATAAGGCAAATATTGTATAATTGTTCGATTTTCCGCAATTTTTTCCATACCTCTGTGTAAATAACCCAATATTGGTTCACAGTCAATAACATCTTCACCATCTAGAGTAACAATGAGTCGAAGAACACCATGCATTGATGGGTGGTGAGGTCCCATATTGACTATCATGAAGTCTTTTCTTGTAGATGGTACAGTCATAGGTTTTTCCTGATTCATTCTTCCATGAATTGCTGAAAGCGAAAAGAAGTTCATCAAACTTTAAGCGAATAATTCAAACTAACTCTTCAAATTAACGAGTTTTTCTCTCTCGAATATCCAACTGTCCTATTAATTCTTTATAACGCGCTCTATTTTTTTTTGATAAATAAGCCAGCAACCGTTGACGTTTTCCCAGAATTTTCCGCAGACCTCTCTGAGATAAATAGTCTTTTTTGTGCAATTCCAAATGTGAAGTAAGTCTCCGTATCTTATTGGTGAAACTAACTACTTGAAATTCAACAGATCCTCTGTTTTCTTTGTTTTCTTCTTGTTCTTGCAAAATAATTGAAATAAATGAATTTTTTACCATAAAAGAATTTCACACTCCCCTTTTTACAGATATTTATTTTATTGATCAGTAATAATAATGTCAGAAATTTTAATGTAGTATACACAATAATCATAATTTATTTATAGACTCCGGATTTTATCAATTAAGATTAATCAATCCGATTTTGGAGTTAATTTGGATAGTGATAGAAAAAGACGCTACCAAATAGTTTACTACGAAGATTCTGTTGATTAATTTATAGCTTTAATGAATACGCCATTTCCTACGTCATTTGCTTAGTATTGCAGTATACTAGACTGGGGTGTAAGACAGCGCATATGTCCATCTGGTTGCTTGCATATAACATCAATATATACAGATGCCGGACAGAAGAAAAAATGAAAAATATGATTGATAGAACAAGATAATATATAGGAAACTCAAAATTTTAAATCATGGATACATATATATCCTTAACATACTCAAGCGGCTCCCATTATTGGTATCAAACCAATAGCGATTCATACAAGCTAAATCTTCTAATCGATAATTAGGCCAAAAAAAGAACTTTAATTTCATTAATTCATTTTTTTTTCTGTCAAAATGTTTACTTTCATCCAAAAATTGACTCCAGTTTTTTATCTTGTTTTCCTTGCAAAATACTGTATTTCTATGCACACCATTCCTAGTCGTTAAATTCAAATTGAAAGAAATTAGAATTCTCAATTCTCTACGACGTCTAGACGATAAAATTTTTTCAGGAACAAGCAAATCATAAATCTTTTTGTCTCTATTTAGAGTTTTTCTTTTATGTCTTGGAATGGATTCATCAAAATTATTCTTAGTAACATTTTTTGGTTTTCGGTATCTTTGATTACTTTGATGCTTATTTTTATGAACCAATGAAATACCTATGATTTGATACATAAAAAACTGTCCGTCATTTTTTACAGATAGACGGGTACGTTCCATAATTAATATTCTATTTTTGATTAATTCTGTAAGATCCAAACGCTCAATCATTATATCCAGATTCATTTCTTTCCTTTTAATATTGGATAGAACAATTTTTCTTACTTTTATCAGGTTAAGCAGGAGACCGTATGCCGGGATATTATCTATCATTTTTTGATTCAATTTATTCACACGTCCATTCCATTGTAATTGCAAGGGAAAATCTCCTTTAAGGACGATTCTTAGTTTTCGGATCGGTTGTAAAAAAGATTCTTCAATATTGTTTTGATTCTTTAATTTAAAATATTGTTTTGAATTTGATGGGCTAAAATTTAAAAAATCCTCATCGTTTTCTTGCTTTCCAACTTGCTTTCCAAAAAAATACTCATCCTCTTCTTCCTTTACATCCTCATCCTCTTCTTCCTTTACATTGATATTTTTATTTTCACTAAAATTTGGATTTATATTCAAATTAAAAAGAAGTAATTTGCTTGGGATAAACCAAGGTTTCTTTTTATATTTATCATAAAGTATCACAAACTCTGGAAAGAAAACAACTTTCGGAGTCGATGTGAATCGATTTAACATTAAGATTTTTTCATTCATTCCCATCCAATCAAAAAACATTACCATCCAATCAAAAAAGACCCTTTTGTATTTGTAAAAGACCCTTTTGTATTTGTAATTGATTTCGGAATTTGAATGAATCGGAAGATAAAAAAGACCATCATTATGAATTTTATCAATTTTTTGGTCCTTATTAGGTTTAGGTTTAGCCTTAATATTTTTTTTTATTTTACAAACCAAATATTTTCTGTCTGGATTTTTTTCCATATATATAATATAACTATAACTTTTTCCTAGATAATTATTGATAGGAATATTCTTGAGTATGTTAAAAAATTTTTCTTTATTTCTGGTGGAATTTTCTTGGTTCTTATTTGTTTCTAATGATGATCTATAAATATAGGAGTTCTTCTTAGTTTCAGAATGAATATATTTATATGATAAAAGATCATATCTATAGTTTTTTTGAAAATTCTCCTCTTTATTTGAAAATAAATATACTTTCGAATTTTGTTTTTTTTTGTAATCAACTAATTGGTCTTTTTCATAGGAATACCATTTGTTTAAATCTTTATTTTCAGACGTATGGGATTGATTGATTCCATTTCTCCATTTTTGTGGGACTAATCTAGACCATGTAATCTGAGATAAATCGTATTGATAATCACCTCTTAACCAGTTTTTCCATGGATTCATTCCATAATTTGGAAGTTTCTTATGTCTTAATTCGGAATGAAATATTCCTTGTCTTCCAAAAAAATCCTTTATTTCAGTCTTAAGAAAAAAAGACGGTCGATTATATTGAAGAATAGATCTTAACTTATTGAAGTTAATAACTTGGCTTTGTGATAATTTAAAAAATACATAGTTTTGTGACAAGTAAGATAAGTCAATATGGGGCTTCCCCTTACTATTTCTAAGATTATCAAAAGCCCTTTTTATAGTCATAGGCAAAATAAAATTGACTTTATTTTGTTTTGTTTTATTAATGCTTTCTTGATTTGTTTCGTTATTGTAAATGTATTTATCAAGAATTTTTTTTGTTGATGCGATAAAAAGTTGTAGAGCGATTCTGCGCATATTAATGATACATAGAAAGATATCTATGTATATTTTTTCAATGAAAAATTTAACTATTAATTGAATATTTTTTCTTTTAAATATTTTCCCAATTTTTGTCGGTGATTCTCCATTATTATTTTTATTTTTTTTTAT